TTTATGAAAAAAGTTCTTCCGATTCATAAGAGCGAACAACTATTTCGTTTTTCGATGTGAATTTCACACAACGGGGGAGATACTCAATAATTAATCAATTTTTTTTTCTATTTAATTCATATTTTTTGATTTATTTGATTTCATATTCATATTTCTATAATTTTTTTTATTTTTTGAGTTGGAATATAATATAGAATAGAATTTCTATTTCAAATTCAAAATTAGAACATAATAATTGAATAGAATAATGATTTAATTAAATTGAATAGAATAATGAATGAAATTAAAAAAAATGAAAAATAATAATTAATAAAAATTAGAATATTCATATATTTTTTTTTATTTGTTTGTTTTCTCGATTGTATTCTTTTTTCAACACGAATATTGACAACAGTGTATCAAACAAATATAATCCGATCGTGAATAAATGGATCGATTTACTCATGTTACATAGGTTTTTTTGACTTCATCAAATGGTGGATTCGTTGGATTTTGTTTGATACAAACAAGAAGTTTTTGGGGGGAAATATTAAATAAAATTAAAATTTTGATTAGAGAATTCCATTTTTTGTTTTTATTGCGATTGGATATACACATCTTTTTTTAATTTGATTAGGGTTGCTAACTCAATGGTAGAGTACTCGGCTTTTAAGTGCGACTCCATTTTTTACACATTTCTATGAACGAATTGGTTCATCCATACCATCGGTAGGGTTTGTAAGACCACGACTGATCCAGAAAGGAATGAATGGAAAAAGCAGCATGTCGTATCAATGGCGAATTCTAAAAATTTTTCATTCGTATTGGACCCGGCCCACATTTTTGTTTGAATTGTTGGCTCGGAACAAATGAATTCAGTTGGGTTGAATTAATAAAGGGATAGAGCTTATCTGCTCCAATTATAGGGAAACAAAAAGCAACGAGCTTTCATTTTTTATTTGAATGATTACCCCATCTAATTATACGTTAAAAAAGAATTAGTACTTGCTGTGGAAAAAGTTTTTCCCACGAATGGATTTTGGATTTTTGTTATGAGTCCTAATTATTAGCTATTCTCCATTATGTTATGGGGTAGCGATAAATGTGTAGAAGAAAGAGTATATTGATAAAGATATTTTTTTTCCAAAATCAAAAGAGCGATTGGTCCAAAAAATAAAGGATTTCTAACTAGCTTGTTGTCCTAGAACAATTAGATGGAACAAGCGAGGAGAGATAGTCCATTGATGGGTTTTACTTGTTTTCTAGGTATCTATTCTTGTTTTTTATTGGAATTCGGATATATAATAGAATACCCTGTTTTGACTGTATCGCACTGTGTATCATTTGATAACCCAATGAATCTCTGATCCTTTGACCAAATAGAATTTCTAAAATGAAGGAATATCAAGTATATTTAGAACGAGATAGATCTCGCCAACAGGACTTCCTATACCCACTTATTTTTCGGGAGTATATTTATGGACTTGCTTATAGTCATGATTTTAATAGATCCAGTTTTGTGGAAAATGTAGGTTATGACAATAAATTTAGTTTACTAATTGTAAAACGTTTAATTACTCGAATGTATCAACAGAATCATTTGATCATTTCTGCTAATGATTCTAACAAAGATCCATTTTTGGGGTATAATAAGAATTTTTATTCTCAAATAATATCAGAGGGTTTTGCCATCGTCGTGGAAATTCCATTTTTCCTACAATTAAGCTCTTCCTTAGAGGAAGCAGAAATCGTAAAATCTTATCAAAATTTGCGATCAATTCATTCCATTTTTCCCTTTTTGGAAGATAAATTTACATATTTAAATTATGTGTCAGATATACGAATACCCTATCCTATCCATCTGGAAATCTTAGTTCAAATCCTTCGATATTGGGTGAAAGATGCCCCTTTTTTTCATTTATTACGGTTGTTTCTTTATAATTTTTGTAATTGGAATAGTTTTAGTACTCCAAAATCTACTTTTTCAAAAAGTAATCCAAGATTATTCTTGTTCCTCTATAATTTTTATGTATGTGAATATGAATCTATCTTCCTTTTTCTACGTAAAAAATCCTCTCATTTACGATTAAAATCTTTTAGCGTTTTTTTTGAGCGAATCTTTTTTTATGCAAAAAGAGAACATCTTGTAGAAGTTTTTGCTAAGGATTTTTCGTCTACCTTAACATTCTTCAATGATCCTCTCATTCATTATGTTAGATATCAAGGAAAATCCATTCTGGCTTCAAAGAATGGGCCTCTTGTGATGAATAAATGGAAACACTATTGTATCCATTTATGGCAATGTTTTTTTGATATTTGGTCTCAACCAGGAACGATCCATATAAACCAATTATCCGAACATTCATTTCACCTTTTAGGCTATTTTTCAAATGTTCGGTTAAATCGTTCAGTGGTACGGAGTCAAATGCTGCAAAATACATTTCTAATCGAAATTGTTAGCAAAAAACTTGATACAATAGTTCCAATTATTCCTCTAATTAGATCATTGGCTAAAGCGAAA